ATTGATCCTATTCAGTATCATCAGGATCAATTCATCCCAATGAATTTACAGGAGTTAAATTTCTCATCTCTATGGGATTACATCCCGAGTTATTGCGAAGAAAAAAAAATAAATAATGAAATTATGGAAGTCAATATTCTCGCATTTATTGCTACTGCACTGTTCATTCTAGTTCCTACTGCTTTTTTACTTATTATCTACGTAAAAACAGTCAGTCAAAATGATTAATTTGAATCTGAATTATTAGTTCTTATCAATCCTTTTTTCAATGATTGAAGAAATGAAAGAAAGGGATTAAAAGAAAATTCCAAGTCTTAAATGAAATGATCTGGTTGGAATCATAAAATGTGGTAGAAAGGACTATATATAGTCCTTTCTACCACACTTTAGAGTATTTTATATTATCTAATATTGTATACAATGATATTATCATATAAAGTTGTATTGTATACAGATATAGACTTTATCTAAATGGAGGGTTTATATAGATCAATTTACAATATGTATGTATATGATGTATTAGATGTACATCTAATCTAAATAGTAGACTAGTACATCGAAATAGCAGTCTAATTCTATTTCTTTTTTTCGCTACATCCACTCGATTTCGATCAACCCAAAATAATCGAAGGCCAATTCTTCTAATTCCTAGGTTTCTTATAATTTTATATATAGGTTCCGGGATCCATCAAAAGAATCAATAGAGGAAGAATAGTATAGGAATATACTATAGCAAAAGAAAACAAAACCAAGGAATTTTTTTGATTTCCCATCCCAAGAAGTCATTGATTGAGCCATTAACAGATCATTTACGAAGTTCTATGGTAACTTCTTCAGATTTTGAAAGGAAGTAGATTAGTAAAGGGGACTCGGACCATTTTTCATGCTTAAACATGACATGAGATGAGTCAAAAAAGCATAAAAAAATCTCTAGGAGTCTAAAATGTTAAATGTATGATATGTGGTGGATCACTCAGCGGAAGAAAGATCAAATTTTATTATGTGTAGAACCTCTTTGGACAACCACTAGTCACTTCCAGTAGAAAGTAAGTATCGTCGTAATCTAATAGCAGAACGATTTGTTCTTAGAACAGTGAAAGTAAAGAAAGAGAGAAACAAATAAAGAAAAAACTAGGGATTGGTTTTTTCTCATTGTAATATCCATAATTCTGGTAAGAACAGGTTTATCCAAACAGAATATTTAGGAGGAATTCGGTTGGAAAAAATTTCCTATCATGCGTAGATTTGAGTTTTGAAATACAACTAAACTATAGTAATCATTCGTTGTTTGATCGAATGGTTATTATTCATTATTGTCTTTCCAGTATAATTTTGAAAGAAAGACAAGCTTTTTAAAAATAAAGCTTCGAAAAACGATCAATTAAACAATTGATACAATTCGATTACTCAATCGATTACTCAATCGATTACTCAATCGATTACTCAATCAATTATTAATATACCTAGAGTCCACTCCTTCCCCATACTACGAGTGAAAGGGAAAATGTAAAGACTACCATTAAAGCAGCCCAAGCGAGACTTACTATATCCATGTGAATTATATCTCCTATTTCTATGAAGGAATTATTCCATTATTGATCAATAATCATAGTAGAATCAATGGCGCAGAGTCAAAATAGGATTCTGACTTAAGGCTATTGATGAACCAATTCAATGAATCCACTCGTAACAGATTCTTTATAGGATTTCTGGTAGAATTGGGAAGTATTAAGTAAAAATACGATACACACACCTTTTCCTTGCAAATTGCAAAGGAATGCTCCTAATGGAACATGTGGGAATAGTAAGACCTATTGTTTGTTTTGTTACCTTTCTTTCATAAGCAAAAATATAAAAAAAAATATACCATCAAGATAGATAACTATCTATTGGATACCTACATTTCCTATTTGATCTAAGCCTTACTGTCTTTCTTTCTGTGAAAGAATGGGGAGACATCACTACCATTATTACATACATTTTTTTTGTAATCCCCTTACACGACCAAAGAAATCTTTTTTTTTACTTTGACTTTTACTCTGTTATTCTATAAGATAAGAGCCGACCAACCATCCTGATTGAATGTTTGAGTACTCGGAGTCTCTCGTAAGTATGGATACAAAGTATCTTCAGTCCTTTCCACAACTCCTAAATTGATTTCCCATCAGCCTATCCAATCTAATTCCAGACAGAGTCAGTAGACCCTACGTTAGTGTAGGTAGTGTAAGATAATTAGGAAGTCTTGATAGTCTTTCGTATAATCTTTTCTTCAATCCTAGGAGCAAAAATGGAATGTCCTTTAGGAACCTTTGGATACCAAGATTTCTGACCTCTTACTTTCGTAGTTCTGGAATTAATAAGTAAGCCTTACCTCATCCCTATTGGTATATCTGTTTGGGCCGCTACCCAGAACCCAAACAGAGCCAGATTTTGAGAAAACAACTTACAGTCTTTTATAGAACTATGTATTCTATAAATCAAGTATCGACAAGCCCCGTCC